TGTTGTCAATATCACTATGAATGTTGAAGATGAATCGTGAGAAAAGAATATAAAAAATACAATGGCAATGGCGAAAACAAAAAGAGTTAATTTATTAATTTAATGAAAATCCAAAATTTAATGAAAATCCAAATAATGAGAATCCAAATTAAAAGGACTTGTACTGGATGTGCACTACATATACAAATGGATAAAAAAAAAAGAGGAAAAATAAATTAACGAAAAAAAAATCGGAAGAAACCTTGGGCTTATGCAATCAAGCAATATAAATCAAATACACAAGCTTAATCCCTTGTTTTGTTATTTGTTAATAGATTTCCAATGAAAAATCCCCCAGTTGCAAGTACTGTAAATTTTTTATATTTCTAGATCCAATTATCAATTCTCACTTGATCTTTTTTATATGCATCTTATATCAATAAAATTCTAGCAATAAAATAGATTTTAGTACTTATACGTATAGAACATGATATTCGATAGTAGCACCATTAAATAGGAATAATAAATAGGTATGAATAGAGAACCAAAAAAGAGGGGAAGAGTAAAGAAAAAGTTATAGAAAACTATATAGGAGTCAGCTACACCCTCTTTTTTGGTTCTATTGTGCTTAATAGAATTTCGTTTGATTAAGACTAAGCTGCGTAAAAACCCCCGCCTTCTTTGAAATATCATGAACAGTTCCTGTAGGTTGAGCGCCCTTGTCAAGGAAATATAGAATAGCAGGAACGTTTAAATGGGTTTGATTATTTATCGGATCATAAAAACCCACTTTCCGAAGATCTCTTCCTTCTCTTCGGGATCGAACATCAATTGCAACGATTCGATAAACGGCTCATTGGGATAGATATAAATGAACAATACCCCCCCTAGAAACGTATAAGAGGTTTTCTCCTCATACGGCTCGCGAAAAAATGATTCGAAATTATTATATATCGAATTAGAATGTCAAATATCAAATAGATATATAAAATCATCAAATCAATTTCCAGAGATTTAAGTCCTTCTTTTTTTCTTCTTTTTCGAAAAAGAAGAAAAAAAGAGCATTCGTACTCTCATAACTCAAGTTGGAGAACTTTCAAATAGCCTAAAACAACAGCCTTAGGCATTTATTTCATTTTTTGAGCGGTCTCTAACCCCTTTGTTGTTTGTCTCCTTTCGAATCCATTTTTGGAGTCTCGATTCGGATCTAATTATATTCTGATCTAATTGTTGAGACAATTGAAAAACGGTATTTCCTTGTTCCAGGATCCTTTATCTTTGCCTTGAATCATTGGGTTTAGACATTACTTCGGTGATCTTTAATCGTTTTAAAAAATGGCAGCAACAAACCCCTTTTTGTGATTTCTTTCTATGAAAGAATCATACGAACAATTGATTCCTGCATGATACACTTTTGATCGAAAGAGTTTTACCAATTCAAAAAGATTTTCCTTTTGAATTGAAAAATTGTTCGAATTGGATCCTTTCGATTTCGAGATCAAAAATATACTTACGAAGTTTGTTCCAACGTATTGATTGGTATTAACCCTAGACCCTTGCCCCTGAGAAATGAATAAATACTTTCTACTCGAGCTCCATCATGTACTATTTACATTACAACCCAACAAAAAACGAGGGTTGTAGTAGAACCGAACAAAGGATGTCGAGCCAAGAGCCCATTCATTCCTAGATAATAGAAAATAGAAAATGGTGGATGGAAAAAAAATCCACAGCTGATCATGTCCTTCAAGTCGCACGTTGCTTTCTACCACATCGTTTCAAACGAAGTTTTACCATAACATTTCTCTAGTTTCGAACCAGTATGTAATTGATTCAATTATGGAATCATGAATAGTCATTGCTTCGGTCAATACACAGTACTTTTGACTTCTATATGAAATGAATAAGTAATTTAAGCCTCAGTTAGGAAGAAAAAGGCTCAGTAAGAATTCAATTTAACCCTCTATTTTATTGTATGACTGCAATAGTTTTTTTATTTATAAATAAAAAATAACACGAATAAAAAAAAAATTGGAATCTGCGTTGCATCTTCAAATGATTCGATAGAATAGATTCAACAATCTTACACGTCTTCGAGTCCCAAGGACCCGTAAAAAACATTCAAATTATTTAAAAAAAATTTCCTACCCCGACATCACAATTTAAATACAGTTTTACTAAGGATTATATTTGATCATCATAAGAGAGATAAATCCATCTCGAGGATTTCCGTATCTATCAGATTAGACTGAACAATTTTCATTGGAAGGAATTATTGATATTCGATGTTAAATATTTAAGAGTAAGGTAAGGGCTCACAAATCCTTTTCAAAAAAAGCGAAAGAACGCTATCAATGAAATATAAGGATAGCAATCCATGCATATAAAGATTTCCTCTGCTTGAACTTAAGGTTGACTACTCTTTCCCTAAAATTGAAAATAAAAATAAAGTAAATAAGATGTATGAATCATCCCCGTATCAATTGTTATTACATAGATTGAAATTATTCATTAGAGACAAATAACAAATACCTAAAAATGAGGGTTAAAGAAAATCTATTAACCATTAAATATGGAACTTGATTATTTGGTAATGAAATTGGGACAGACATAGATATTCAAATTGATATCTTCCACCGCTCACTAACTCTTATCTACTCTCACTCTCAATTCATTCCGGGGGGATGATGAATCATAAATAAAAAAGGATCCTTTTTTCTGGGATGCTAGACTATTTTGTCTAAAATACAAAGCCAAAAAGATCCAGATTAAGTCATTAACTAGTCTTAAGAGACTTAATCCCATTGATTGAATTCAATCAGTAACAAGAATACCCTCTTGTTTAGAATTCAGAAATAAAAGGAGAATAATTGGGCTGTCTTATTAAAAAAAGATAGGGAATATAGAGGCTTTTGCATTTCGATTTAGAATGTATCCTTGAAAAATCAACTAGTATGGCACGTAAGACTTTTCTAAGCAACTAACTTAAATACGAAAGTGAAAGGGGGAGGCATAAACTAAAAGGCTCATCAGACTTTTTTTGACTTCAACCTCTTGGGATCTATGTTCCCATCTTACCTGGATCAAAAATGGATTCTGTTATGTTTTCGTATTATTCGAACTCGATTCAATTTGTGAAAAAAGATCATATTCAGAGAAAATTTTTTAAAATTAGAAGCAAAAAGTCAATTTTATCAAAACAAAAATTAGACTCTTAAATAGTAAATAAAACGTTGCTCAAAAACAAAAAGAGAATTTTGATTCTGATATCTGATATATATTAGAGTCCACTCTGGGACGGAAGGATTCGAACCTCCGAATAGCGGGATCAAAACCCGTTGCCTTACCACTTGGCCACGCCCCATTTGAATTTCTATTCAATACTAATAAACACTAATATTGATATTGGTTGTTCGTCAATTCCAGTGCAAATCCCTACGGAAGAAATTCGATTCTTGTTTTATTTTAGTATTAGGGTTTTGACACGTGTAGCTGTCGAATTAAACTCAATTTATTGATCATTATATATAATTCAATTAAGATATTGTATGAAAGTATGATTTCTTCTATTCTCACAAGAGAATAGAAGGATTTTTGTTTTGATTGGTTCGGTTCAAAGAAGTATTTTTTTGTCTACCTGACTTCCTTTTCTTCATTTTTACCTTCTATCAATAACATATTAATAACTCAATCAAAATACAACTATCTCCAATAAAAAAATGTTTGTTATGCTTAATATCTTTAGTTTGATTTATATCTGTTTTAATTCTGCCCTTTATTCCAGTAGTTTTTTATTCGCCAAATTGCCCGAGGCCTACGCTTTTTTGAATCCAATTGTAGATGTTATGCCAGTAATACCTCTTTTCTTTTTTCTCTTAGCCTTTGTTTGGCAAGCTGCTGTAAGTTTTCGATGAGATCTTTAATACTATCCTAGAAAAATTCATAATTTATTCGAGTTCGAGAAAAAAAAATTTACCAATTGATAAGATCAGATGAGTCTTACAATATGAATGAACCCTCAATTCAAACGGTGAAATTCTTGAGTAGCCACGATAAATTTGGATCCCGCGATTTCCCGATTCTTACTTTTTTTTTTCACTGAAACACCCTATATCGAGTCCACCACAATATCGAATTCTAAGTGTGTGAATTTCTGAAAACTCTTTTCTATTTCTAGAAATTCGAAAACCGTTTCATTTCTTGGTGTCAAACTAGGATCCATAGTTCATAGTATAAAAATAGAGAATCTATTTTCTTTTTCCCAGAAAAACAGATTTGGAGATTGTGTAATGCTTACTCTCAAACTCTTTGTTTACACCGTAGTGATATTCTTTGTTTCTCTCTTCATCTTCGGATTCCTATCTAATGATCCAGGACGTAATCCTGGACGTGAAGAATAAAAAATAAGAAGGTTTTCCTTGCTTTATTCGATTCTTAGAAATGCTCTTAGGATTTTTTTCTGTTCCACATCTTTAACTAGAACTTAAAAAAAAACAAAAAAGTTCACTAAATTCAAATTTGAAAGATAACAAGCCATTGACGGAAACGGAAAGAGAGGGATTCGAACCCTCGGTACGAATAACTCGTACAACGGATTAGCAATCCGCCGCTTTAATCCACTCAGCCATCTCTCCTAATTGAAAAAAAGCCAATTACTATGTTACATTACACAAAAAAAAATAATGTTTAAAAAAAGCCCTTCTTTACTTTATTTATTATATTTATATAAATTTCTTATATAAATTATTAGATAGCTTATAGAGATTCGTTTTTGATTCTATTTTGTATTGTATTATATAGATAGATACAACTTTTATCAGCAATTCCATTTTTATAAAATTCAAATAAACGACTCGAAAAAGATATCTCGAATAAAAAAAAAAAAGAAAATAAAGAATATCTCTTTAATTTTGTTTCCAAGGGCCTTTTTGATTTCCATGGCCAGGCCTGGCAGTACCCAGCCGGGCCTCCTCTTTTTGTTTTGTTTCAATGAAGCATACCACACCGAATCCTAGATAAAA